GGCTTCGATATATTTCGAAATCGAGAAATTTGTACTGGAGCAGGTGCGATACGAGAACAATTAGCCGATATAGATTTGCGAAGTATTCTAGATTATTCATTAGTCGAATGGAAGGAATTAGGCGAAGAAAGAACCACGGGTAATGAATGGGAAGATCGCAAAATTGGAAGAAGAAGGGATTTTTTGGTTAGACGCATAGAATTAGCTAAACACTTTATTCGAACAAATATCGAACCCGAATGGATGGTTTTATGTTTACTACCAGTTCTTCCTCCTGAATTACGACCCATCATTCAGATAGATGGGGGTAAGCTAATGAGCTCGGATATTAATGAACTCTATAGAAGAGTCATCTATCGAAACAATACGCTTACCGATCTATTAACAACAAATAGATCTACACCGGGGGAATTAGTAATGTGTCAAGAGAAATTGGTACAAGAAGCCGTAGATACGCTTCTTGATAATGGAATTCGCGGACAGCCAATCAGGGATGGTCATAATAAGATTTACAAGTCGTTCTCTGATGTAATTGAAGGAAAAGAGGGAAGATTTCGTGAGACTATGCTTGGCAAACGGGTTGATTATTCGGGTCGTTCTGTCATTGTTGTAGGACCCTCACTTCCACTACATCGATGTGGATTGCCTCGGGAAATAGCAATAGAGCTTTTCCAGACATTTGTAATTCGGGGACTAATTAGACAACATCTTGCTTCGAACATAGGAGTTGCTAAGAGTCAAATTCGGGAAAAAGATACAATTGTATGGGAAATATTGAAAGAAGTTATGCAGGGGCACCCCGTATTGCTGAATAGAGCGCCCACTTTGCATAGATTAGGCATACAGGCATTTCAACCCATTTTAGTCGAAGGACGTGCTCTTTGTTTACATCCATTAGTTCGTAAGGGATTCAATGCAGACTTTGATGGGGATCAAATGGCTGTTCATGTACCCTTATCTTTGGAGGCTCAAGCGGAGGCCCATTTACTTATGTTTTCGCATATGAATCTCTTGTCTCCAGCTATTGGGGATCCTATTTCCGTACCAACCCAAGATATGCTTATTGGTCTATATGTATTAACCATTGGGAATCGCCGAGGTATTTGTAGAAATAGGTATAATCCATGGAATCGAAGAAAGTATCAAAATGAAAGAATTAATGATAATAATCATCAGTCTAAGAAACAAAAAGAACCTTTTTTTTGTAATTCCTATGATGCAATTGGAGCTTATCGACAGAAAAGACTCAATTTAGATAGTCCTTTTTGGCTCCGCTGGCGAATCGATCAACGCATTATTGCTTCAAGAGAAGGTCCCATCGAGATTCACTATGAATCTGGGGGTACTTGTCAGGAGATTTATGAACACTCTTTTTTAGTAAGAAGTGTAAAAAAAGAAATTCTTTGTATATATATTCGAACAACTATTGGTCATATTTCTCTTTTTCGAGAAATCGAAGAAGCTCTACAAGGGTTTTGTCGAGCCTGCTCGTATGGTCACTAATCATATGGCATCTCAATTAAGTGATTTTGTGACACTGGCGTGAATTTTGATCTCTCTGTTGCTACTAGGACTCTACTTCCTCTGAATTTTCATCCGGATTAATATCAAGAAAGGGAAGTTTTCAAATCATTGACTCAAACTCATTGTCGAATCCCAATCAGCAGAATATGGAGGGACTTATGGCAGAACGAGTCAATCTAGTCTTTCACAATAAAATAATAGACGGAACTGTCATTAAAAAACTTATTAGCAAATTAATAGATCACTTCGGAATGGCATATACATCACACATTCTGGATCAAGTCAAAACTCTGGGTTTCCAGCAAGCCACTGCTACATCCATTTCATTAGGGATTGATGATCTTTTAACGATCCCTTCTAAGGGATGGTTAGTACAAGATGCTGAAGAACATAGTTTAATTTTAGAACAACACCATCATTATGGGAATGTGCACGCAGTAGAAAAATTACGCCAATCTATTGAGGTGTGGTATGCTACAAGTGAATATTTGCGACAAGAAATGAATCCTAATTTTAGGATGACAGATTCACTTAATCCAGTCCATATAATGTCTTTTTCGGGAGCTAGAGGAAATGCATCTCAAGTGCACCAATTAGTAGGTATGAGGGGATTAATGTCGGATCCTCAAGGACAAATGATTGATTTACCTATTCAAAGTAATTTACGCGAAGGGCTGTCTTTAACAGAATATATCATTTCTTGCTACGGAGCCCGAAAAGGGGTTGTGGATACTGCTGTACGAACCTCGGATGCGGGATATCTTACGCGCCGACTTGTTGAAGTAGTTCAACACATTGTTGTACGTCGAGCAGATTGTGGAACCGCCCGAGGGGTTGCCGTAAGTCCTCGAAATGGGATGATGCCCGAGTCCGAAAGAATTTTTATTCAAACATTAGTTGGTCGTGTATTAGCAGAGGATATATATATGGGCTCACGGTGCATCGCCACCCGAAATCAAGATATTGGATTTGGGCTTGTCAATCGATTCATAACCTTTCAAACACAAATACTATTTATTCGAACCCCTTTTACTTGTAGGAGTACATCTTGGATCTGTCGATTATGTTATGGTAGGAGTCCCACTCATGGCGACCTGGTCGAGTTGGGAGAAGCTGTAGGTATTATTGCGGGTCAATCCATTGGAGAACCGGGGACTCAACTAACATTAAGAACTTTTCATACTGGAGGAGTCTTCACGGGTGGTACTGCAGAACATGTACGAGCCCCGTCGAATGGAAAAATCCAATTTAATGAAGATTTCGTTCATCCCACGCGTACGCGTCACGGGCATCCTGCTTTTCTATGTTCTATAGCCTTATATGTCACTATTGAGAGTGAGGATATTCTACATAATGTAACTATTCCACCTAAAAGTTTTCTTTTGGTTCAAAATAATCAATATGTCGAAGCAGAACAAGTAATTGCTGAGATTCGCGAGGTACCATACACTTTGAATTTGAAAGAGAGAGTTCGAAAACATATTTATTCTGACTCAGAGGGAGAAATGCACTGGAGTAATGATGTGTACCACGCATCTACATTTGCATATAGTAATGTTCATCTTTTACCAAAAACAAGTCATTTATGGATATTATCAGGAGGTTCGTGGAGATCCAGTGCAGTCCCCTTTTCACCGCACAAGGATCAAGATCAAATGAATATTTATTCCCTTTCTGTAGAACGAGGGTCAATTTCGACTCTCTCGGTGAATAATGATCCACTAAGATACAAATTACTTCGTTCATATTTTTCTGGTAAAAAAAAAGAAGACAAGATTCCTAATTATTCAGAACCCGTCCATTGGAATCTCATATACCCGGCGATTTTACACGGGAATTCTCATTTATTGGGAAAAAGGCGAGGAAATAGATTTCTCGTTCCAATCCAATCGATTCAAGAACGAAAGAAAGAGTTAATGCCTCATTCAGGTATCTCGATTGAACTACCAATAAATGGTATTTTCCGTAGAAATAATAGTATTTTTGCTTATTTCGATGATCCCCGATACAGAAGAAAGAGTTCGGGAATTACTAAATATGGGACTCTGGGCGTGCATTCAATCGTTAAAAAAGAGGATTTTATTGAGTCTCGACCAATAAAAGAATTGAAGTCAAAATACCAAATGAAACTAGATCTATTTTTTTTCATTCCCGAAGAAGTGCATATTTTACCTGAATCTTCTTTGATAATGATACGAAATAATAGTCTCATTGGAATAGATACACGAATTGCTTTCAATATAAATACAAGAAGCTACGCGGACGGATTAGTCCGAATGGAGAGAAAAAAAAAGAGAATTGAACTGAAAATCTTTTCAGGAGATATTCATTTTCCTGGGGAGACCGATAAGATATCCCGACACAGTGGGATCTTGATACCTCCAGGAAAAGTAAACATCGATTTTAAGGACTCTAAAAAATGGAAAAATTGGATCTATGTCCAACGGATCACATCTACTAAGAAAAAGTATTTTGTTTTAGTTCGCCCTGTAGTGACATATGAGATATCAGATGGTCTAAATTTACCAACACTCTTCCCTCCGGATTTTTTACAAGAAAGGGATAATATGCAACTTAGAGTTGTCAATTATATTGTTTATGGAAATGCCAAACCCATTCAAGGAATTTCTGATACAAGTATTCAATTAATTCGGACTTGTTTCATTTTGAATTGGAACCAAGACATAAAAAGTTCTTCTAGCGAGGAGGTCTGTACTTCTTTTATTGAAGTAAGTACAAATGGTTTGGTTCGAGCTTTCCTAAGAATCGACTTAGTAAAATCCGCTATTTCGTATCGCAGAAAAAGGAATGATCTCTCAGGTTCAGGATTCATTTCCGATAATGTATCAGATCAGACCAACATCAATCCTTTTTATTCCATTTATAAAAAGAGAAAAACGAAACAATCACTTAACCACCAAAATCACGGAACTATTCGCACATTGTTAAATAACAATAAGGAATATCCTTCCTTGATAATTTTATCACCATCTAATTGTTTCCGAATGGACCTATTCAACGATATAAAATATCCCAATGTGAAAAAAGAATTCATTTCAACAGATTCTATAATTAAAATTAGGAATTCGATCGGACCGTTAGGAACGGTCCTTAATTTTTTGAATTTTGATTCCTTTTATTATTTACTAACTCATAATCCGATCTTGATAACTAAATATCTTCAACTTGAAAATTTAAAACGGACTTTTCAAGTGCTTAAATATTATTTAATGGATGAAAATGGGATAATTTCAAATCGTGATCCGTACAGTAAAACCGTTTTCAATTTATTCAATTTGAATTGGTATTTTCTCCATCAAAGTTATTGTCCTAATTATTGGGAAGAAAGACCCACAATAATTAGTCTCGGTCAGTTTATTTGTCAAAATGGATATATAGCCAAAAAAGGACCCCCCTTAAAATCGGGTCAAGTTTTGCTTGTTCAAGTTGACTCTGTAGTAATAAGATTGGCTAAACCTTATTTGGCCACTCCGGGAGCAACCGTTCATGGACATTATGGAGAAATCTTTTACGAAGGAGATACATTAGTTACATTTATATATGAAAAATCGAGATCCGGTGATATAACGCAAGGTCTTCCAAAAGTGGAACAGGTCTTAGAAGTGCGTTCAATTGATTCAATATCAATGAACCTAGAAAAAAGAATTGAGGGTTGGAACGAGCATATAACAAAAATTCTTGGAATCCCTTGGGGATTCTTGATTGGGACTGAGCTGACTATAGTGCAAAGTCGTATATCGTTGGTTACTAAGATACAAAAGGTTTATCGATCCCAAGGGGTGCAAATTCATAATAGGCACATAGAGATTATTGTACGCCAAATAACATCAAAAGTGTTGGTTTCCGAGGATGGAATGTCTAATGTTTTTTTACCTGGAGAACTAATTGGATTGTTGCGAGCGGAACGAACAGGGCGCGCTTTAGAAGAATCGATCTGTTACCGCGCTATCCTATTGGGAATAACAAGAGCATCTTTGAATACTCAAAGTTTCATATCGGAAGCGAGTTTTCAAGAAACTGCTCGAGTTTTAGCCAAAGCAGCTCTTCGTGGTCGTATCGATTGGTTGAAAGGTCTAAAAGAGAATGTTGTTATAGGTGGGATGATCCCCGTTGGGACCGGATTTAAAAGATTACTGCGGCAACATAAGAATAAGAGCATTCCTTTGAAAAGTCAAAAGAAGAGTTTTTTCGAGGGGGAAATACGAGATATTTTGTTCCACCACGCAGGCTTATTTGATTCGTGCCGTTCAAAAGAATTTCCATGATACACCTGAGGAATCATTTAGATCATATATCATTTAATGATTCCTAAAAAAAGTGTAGTCATACTTCCTTTCTTTTGTTTTGGAATTCAATTTCCATTTGAAAAACTCTTTCTATATGGTCTTGAGGGGGTAATGGAAATTCAGATAATAATGAATAGAGGTTAGCGGTTTGGATTGTGTATTGACATCGATACGTCCAATCCACGGTAGAAGAAAAGGTTCCGTCGGAACAATTGGTTAGTTCAAGACAACCTCGTCACTTTTTTTTAAACAAAAAAGAAATAGGAAGTGTGGGAAGAAATGACAAGAAGATATTGGAACATAAATTTGGAAGAGATGATGGAAGCAGGAGTTCATTTTGGTCATGGGACTAGGAAATGGAATCCGAGGATGTCGCCTTATATTTCTACCAAGCGTAAAGGTATTCATATCACAAATCTTACTAAAACTGCTCGTTTTTTATCAGAAGCTTGTGATTTAGTTTTTGATGCAGCAAGTAAGGGAAAAGAGTTTTTAATTGTTGGTACAAAAACTAAAGCAGCCAATTCAGTAGTGCGGGCTGCAATAAGGGCTCGGTGTCATTATGTTAATAAAAAATGGCTCGGTGGCATGTTAACCAATTGGTCCACTACAGAAACTAGACTTCATAAGTTCAGGGACTTGAGAATCGAACAAAAGACGGGGAAATTCTACTGTCTTCCAAAAAAAAGAGACGCAGCTATGTTCAAGAGACAATTATCCCACTTGCAAACATATCTGGGCGGAATTAAATATATGACGGGGTTACCCGATATTATAATTATCGTTGATCAGCAAGAAGAATATACAGCTCTTCGAGAATGTATCACTTTGGGAATTCCAACAATTTGCTTAATCGATACAAATTGTGATCCCGACCTTGCAGATATTTCAATTCCAGCAAATGATGACGCTATAGCTTCAATCCGATTAATTCTTAATAAATTAGTATTCGCAATTTGTGAGGGTCGTTCTAACTATATACGAAATACGTAATTAATAATAAGATAGAAATTTTTTTTTGAACTCCTGAAATTTATGGAATCGTTTACTATTCTCGAATTTGATTAGATTATATAAATGAGATAAAAATCAGTGGGGATATTATGTTATTAGTTCGTATCAAAAAATTCAAATAAGCAAGTCGAAAAAGAGATGGTTGAATTAAAATAATTTCCTGGAATTTCAATTTCTGTCAGAGGGTAATATGAATGTTCTATCATGTTCCACCAACACACTAAAAGTGTTATACGAAATATCGGGTGTAGAAGTAGGCCAACATTTCTATTGGCAAATAGGAGGTTTTCAAGTCCATGGCCAAGTACTTATTACTTCTTGGATTGTAATTGCTATCTTATTAGTTTCAGCCAGTATAGCTGTTCGGAATCCACAAACCATTCCGAATGACGGGCAGAATTTCTTCGAATATGTCCTTGAATTCATTCGAGACGTGAGCCAAACCCAGATTGGAGAAGAATATGGTCCATGGGTTCCTTTTATAGGAACTATGTTCCTATTTATTTTTGTTTGTAATTGGTCAGGGGCTCTTTTACCATGGAAAATCATACAGTTACCCCATGGAGAGTTAGCCGCACCCACGAATGATATAAATACTACTGTTGCTTTAGCTTTACTCACCTCAGTAGCCTATTTCTATGCGGGTCTTAGCAAAAAAGGATTAGGTTATTTCAGTAAATACATTCAACCTACTCCAATCCTTTTACCCATTAACATCTTGGAAGATTTTACAAAACCCTTATCGCTTAGTTTTCGACTTTTCGGAAATATTTTAGCCGATGAATTAGTAGTTGTTGTTCTTGTTTCTTTAGTACCTTCAGTAGTTCCTATACCTGTCATGTTCCTTGGATTATTTACAAGTGGTATTCAAGCTCTTATTTTTGCAACTTTAGCCGCCGCTTATATAGGAGAATCCATGGAGGGTCATCATTGACTTCACTTACAAATAGTTGTTTTTTGAATTTAGACCAAAATAATAGCGGAATTCAAGATAATCTACTTGGAGAACATCAAAATAGATAACTAATAAGGGATAACTAATAAGGCAGTTATAATATACCGTAATAGGAAAAAAGATTCCACTCAAAATATTTAGGGGGGATTCTAAAAAAAACGAAAGAGATCGAAAGGATCGGTTTCCTAAAATGAATGTCCTGTTTGGATGTATTATTTTATTTTCTATAAATAAAAGAATATAAGAATATTTTAATAAATGATATTTTAGTTTTTTTATAAATATAAAATATTTAATAAAAAACAATTTAATAAACAAGAAGAATAAAAAATTAAGAAAGAAAATAGAATAAAATGCTAATGAAAATTTCTATGAAATGATTCACCTTAACCAATTTTTCTATGTAAATTCGATCCATGCGGAATAATCATAAAGAAAGAGAAGAATTAAAAAACGCGATTCAAAAAAAGAAATTAGCCAGTTCAAAATTGTGTATCTTGAATGCCTAGAATCCAACTATTATCGAATTCAGCTAGGGAGTTTTTCCCGTTCAAAAAGAATTCTAATGGATCTAAGATCAAAATAAGTTGGTTTACATTCTGGAAGAAACACATGTATATGGGATATTAGATATTGAATAGTTATATATGACCTAAAAAATATCTAATACCCTAATACTATGAATTTCAATAGGGATTCCAATAGACGTCTTTGGTTTTGGATTCCTAAGAATCCAACTTCAAAAAGCGATAGAGAATCGGTTCTGATGATTCAATAATATTATTCTATTACTTCAATTTGGAGTTTTTAGTTACTCTGTTTGGATGAAACTGCGTGATGGAATAATTCATCTATAATTCATTGAATGATTGTATCATTAACCATTTTTTTTTGTGAGGAATTTAACTTATCATGAATCCACTGATTTCTGCCGCTTCTGTTATTGCTGCTGGGTTAGCTGTCGGACTTGCTTCTATTGGACCTGGGGTTGGCCAAGGGACTGCTGCGGGCCAAGCTGTAGAGGGGATCGCAAGACAGCCCGAGGCGGAGGGAAAAATACGAGGTACTTTATTGCTTAGTCTGGCTTTTATGGAAGCATTAACAATTTATGGATTGGTTGTCGCTTTAGCGCTGTTATTTGCGAATCCTTTTGTTTAATCTTGTCTTAAACACTTAAACAATCACAAATATATAGATATAGAAAATTTTGACTTATTTTTTTTTGTCTGAATTTATTTTAGTCAGGGCTTATACTTGCTCCTTGCTTTTTTGAATTATATCACTAATTCACTCCTACAATTTACAATGTGGGACACTAATCCCTGCCCGGGAAGGAAAGATTTAAGGATGAGTAATTAGCATACCGATCCGCTTTCTTCCTTCCCGTTCTTAGAAATTGAAACTTAAGGAGTCTTCCAACAAACGAAATATTCCGAAATTGATACGAAACTTGAAATTTGATAGCTAATTCGAAAATTCTAATAAGTATTATTTTCATTAGGATTAGGAATTTTTTTTTGAAAAAATCCATTTCGAAATCAATTCTATAGATATAAGAAATTCATATAAATCAAATATAAGAATATATAGAAGTATAGATATAAGGGAAGTGATACAAAAAAGAAACTCTATTCTTGTTTTTTTATCTATCTGTAAAAGAAAGGGGATTGTATGAAAAATCTAACCGATTCTTTCCTTTCCTTGGGCCAATGGCCGCTGGCCGGGAGTTTCGGGTTTAATACCGATATTTTAGCAACAAATCCAATAAATCTAAGTGTAGTATTTGGTGTATTGATCTTTTTTGGAAAGGGAGTGTGTGCGAGTTGTTTATTTCAAGAATAGGCTGGACCGGTCCAGCTGCACTTTTTTTTTCATTAGTTTCATTTTAACTAGTAAAAAAATTAAAGTAAAAGATGCATGATCTCGCGAATTACTTATGAATTTTGAAATTGATTGAATTTTATCAATTCATAAAAAATGATATTTTCAATATTTAAATTTAAGAAACGTAGCATTTCGTAATTCATTGGTAAATCCGCTTTGATTCTCAATCAACCAATAATGCGGGACTAATTATATGGTTAAAGTGAAACCTTTGAAGTCCAAACATAGCATGGTATTCTTTCTACTACTATCGTCATTTGAAATTTCAAATGAAGGACTAGTTGAAATTTTTTGTTCGATATAGAACGCTCATATC